TTATTAAATTTATGTAAATTAATTATAATGGATCATTAGTATAATTATATATATACTATTTTTATTAATTTATAATGTGTACTGTTATAATTAAATAAATGATTATATTATTATGTATTATAGGATTATTAATATATGTACTGATCCGTCATGATTATTGTTTTAAGGAATTTGTTTTTTAATATATTACCCGAAATTTGGCGCTTACTCTTTAATGGGATATTTTTATTGTTTAATGATCCGTGATTATAAGTGTTTTTAGGTATTTATTTTTATAAAACGTATGTACACATATATACACGTATACGCGTATGTACACGTATACACGTATGTACACGTATACACGTATATACGTATACACGTATACACGTATGTACACGTATACACGTATGTACACGTATGTACACGTATACACGTATACACGTATGTACACGTATATATACATAATACATGTGTATGTATTATTTTATTATCTATATATTGGGGGATATATAATTAATAGAATAGTATATATATATATTATATTGGGGGATATAATATATGTACGTATATATATTTAATTTTAATATTTATTCTTAATATTTACATTATTAGTGTTCTTAGTACTACCCCCCTAATAATACCCCTAATACTCCTAATATCCACCCCTAATACTCCTAATATCCACCCCTAATGTCCTACCCATCTATATAGTAAATAGACCCTATTCTATACCCTAGTATAAAATATATAATAATACTCTGATTATCGAAATACCAGAAGTTAATACGTATATACACTATGTATTGATCCTAAGTTAACGAATATTTCAATTAACATAGAACAATACGGTATACCCGATAGGGGTACCCCCTCATACTGATACCAATACAATATTGTACATTATTTCGTCTAGCGAAGCTGGTTAATTGATTAACAAGCAAGCAAAGACTTGCCTACGAAGATTCAGGTAAGTGGACTCCATCCAATAATTACAGTAGAATATCGATAGTACCAATAAATCTTTTAGATTTAAAGGATGTATACGACAGCCCAAATGTAAATTAATGAATTGTACGGTAATGCGAAATTCTAATAGTTAAATAATTTATAAAATAGTAATATTTACCAATCCCCCCCTTACCCCTGCGGGAAGGAGAGTGGAGAGAGGAAGCCTGTAAAGGGGTAGGGGGGGATAATAACTTAGTAGTCCCACTATTTTAGAAAAATAGGATTAAGGTTTAATTCTAGCTTATTAATTTGCTCTTGGTTAAAGGAATATGTATGTTTATGCATGTTTAGTTTTCCTATTTTAGAAAAAAGGTACTTTTTCGATGCTCAGTTTTAAGTTTTGTTTTAATTAATAAATATTATAAATAGTTAAATCGATTAGATTTAACCAAGTTTGTGCCAGCAGTTGCGGTTATACAATAAAATCAAGTGAATATATATTGGTTGTATATTAATAAACTTATATATTAATAATATCAATATAAATTATTAGGTGAAATTTTAATTTTATAAATTTATTGGGTTTAGGTTATTATATATGAAATCTATTATAGGGACTAGGATTAGATACCCTATTACTCATAGATGTTAAATAATAGCCTTATTATTATTAGTTATGTTCTTTAAAATAAAAGAATTTGGCGGTAATTTAATCTTTCCAGAGGAGCCTGCCCTGTAATCGATAATCCACGTTAGTTATGACTTTAATTTTAGCTTGTATACCTCTGTCATTGGATGTTTTAATAGAATGATTTCCTATAAACCTTTTATGGTAAAATGTTAGGTCAAGGTGCAGTAATATTTAAGTAGAGGTGGGCTACAGTATGATTATATATTAATGTGTTAATGTAATTTAACATTGAAATTGGATTTGGTAGTAATTTTTAATAATTATTAAGGGTGATTTTGGCTCTAAATTATGTACATATCGCCCGTCGCTCTCATTTACAAATGGGATAAGTCGTAACAAAGTAGGTTTACTGGAAAGTGTCCCTAGTAAGATCAGGTTAATTTTATAGAAATAATATTATTTACATTAATATGAATAGTTGTGCAATTCAGCTTGACTTGAATTTAAATTAATATATAAATTATTTATTTAAATATAATATTAAATATATTAATAAAAGTATTTTTTATTTTAGTATACATATAGAAATAATTATTTAATAGTAATAGTTTATAGTACTGTGAGGGAATTTATATTTATTATAAATAAGCATAATTTAATTTTAGTACCTTTTGTATCAGGGCTTATTAATATTATAAATATATATATTTTATCCCGAAATTAAATGATCTATTATATTAGATTTTATATTATATCATAAATATATATAATAATATAATAGTAGTAATATGTTAATTCACATTTAATATATCTGGTTATTTAATAAATTAATTTAATTAAGACTTTGTTTAATTTAATATAAACTATATTATTTATATTAAAAAATAATGTTAATGTTATTGGGGATAAGCTCATTAATATATCTAAAATCATTATTTAATATAGAGTTTTGTAGGCTTAATAGCGGTCATCATTTATTTCGTTATAGAAATTCTCTTTATATATTTTATTTAATAAAGATTTAGGAAATTATTAAATATTATTAATTAATAAATTATTATTAGTTATAATGATAGGATTAGTATTTAATGAGATATAATATAGTAATTCGGCAAATTTTATTTTCACCTGTTTAACAAAAACATGTCCTTTTGTTTATTAATATAAGGTCTAACCTGCTCTATGATTTTATATTAAATGGCCGCAGTATCTTAACTGTGCGAAGGTAGCATAATCATTTGCCCCTTAATTGGGGGCTTGTATGAATGGTTTGATGAAAGATAATCTTTCTTTATTATACTTAAAATAATTTGATTTATAGGTTAAAAAGCTTATATTATTTTAAAAGACGAGAAGACCCTATAGAATTTTAATTAATATTTTATAAATAATGTGTTAGTTAATAAGAAGTTTTTATATAATATTAGTTTTTGTTGGGGCGACAGTTAAATTTTCATAACTTTAATTCATTAATAATTCATTAATTTATGATTATATTTGATCCATTTTTATTGATTAGAAGAATAAATTACCTTAGGGATAACAGCGTAATTCTATTGGAGAGTTCATATTAATAATAGAGGTTGCGACCTCGATGTTGGATTAAAATAAGTATTAGGTGCAGAAGCTTAATAACTAAGTCTGTTCGACTTTTAATTTTTTACATGATCTGAGTTCAAACCGGCGTGAGCCAGGTTGGTTTCTATCTTTAATATAAATTTTAAAGTCTTAGTACGAAAGGACCAGGCATTAGGAATATTTTTATATATATATATTGAATTATATTAAATTGTCTTGGCAGATTAATTGTAATAAATTTAGAATTTATTTATGTAATAAATATTACAGGCAATATATGGGCTATATTTCTTATTTATTGTTGATTATTTGTATCTTAATTTCAGTAGCTTTTGTGACGCTTTTAGAGCGTAAAATTTTAGGTTATATTCAATTACGTAAAGGACCTAATAAGGTCGGTTTTATAGGATTATTGCAACCTTTTTCTGATGGTATTAAGTTGTTCTTTAAAGAACAAGCTTACCCTCGTGTAAGTAATTATGTACTTTATCTTTTAGTACCAATTTTTATATTAATTTTGTCTATATTTTTATGGTTAGTTTTTCCTTATGTAGTAAATATAATTTCATTTGGGATAGGGTTATTATTTTTTTTATGTTGTTCAGGTGTAGGGGTTTATGGAGTTATACTTTCTGGTTGATCATCTAATTCAAATTATGCTTTATTAGGAGGGATTCGTTCTGTAGCTCAAACTATTTCTTATGAAGTAAGAATAGCTTTATTATTAATTAATTATATATTTTTAGTATGAGGGTTTAATATAATAAATTTTATAATTTATCAAAGTTATATTTGATTTATTTTCATTTCTTTTCCTTTATTTTTGTGTTGGTTTTCTTCGTGCTTAGCTGAAACTAATCGATCTCCTTTTGATTTTGCGGAGGGGGAGAGAGAACTTGTATCTGGATTTAATGTGGAATATAGAAGAGGTAGCTTTGCTTATATTTTTTTGGCAGAATATATAAATATTATTTTTATAAGTTTTATTTCTACATTAGTTTTTATGGGTGCTAATATTAGTTCTATTACATTTTATTTTAAAATAGTAGTTTTAGTGTTTTGTTTTATTTGAATTCGTGGTTCTTTACCCCGGTTTCGTTATGATAAGTTAATATATTTAACTTGAAAGGTGTTTTTACCTGTTTCTTTAAATTATATTTTATTAATTACAGGTTATTTAGTATATATAATATAATACTTATATGTAAATATATATACTTTATACTCATTATTATCAGTGAAGTTAATAAAGGAATTTAACCTTTATATTATACTTTAAGTATAAATATATGTTAATCCCCTTATTATTCGTTAAATTATTATAATGAGTTAATCTTATTGAAATAATACTAAGTACTAGTATATATAATATAATACTTATATGTAAATATATATACTTTATACTCATTATTATCAGTGAAGTTAATAAAGGAATTTAACCTTTATATTATACTTTAAGTATAAATATATGTTAATCCCCTTATTATTCGTTAAATTATTATAATGAGTTAATCTTATTGAAATAATACTAAGTACTAGTATATATAATATAATACTTATATGTAAATATATATACTTTATACTCATTATTATCAGTGAAGTTAATAAAGGAATTTAACCTTTATATTATACTTTAAGTATAAATATATGTTAATCCCCTTATTATTCGTTAAATTATTATAATGAGTTAATCTTATTGAAATAATACTAAGTACTAGTATATATAATATAATACTTATATGTAAATATATATACTTTATACTCATTATTATCAGTGAAGTTAATAAAGGAATTTAACCTTTATATTATACTTTCAAAATATAAGCTTTACTTAAGCTATTTAACTATTCAATTATTTTATCTCAACCTAATAACGTTAAAGGGTTAATAATGTAATATATAAAGTAACTTATTGTTAATATTTGTCCAATTAAAATGAAAGGATCTTCGGCAGGCCGAGCCCCAATTCAAGTTAAAAGTATTAAATTTATTACTAATACTCAAAATAATAATTTATTAAAAGGATAAAAAGTAATAGATTGGAATTTATTATTATTAGTAAAAGGTAAAATAATAATAACTGAAATAGATATAATTATGGCAATTACTCCTCCTAATTTATTAGGAATTGATCGTAAAATTGCATAAGCAAATAAGAAATATCATTCTGGTTGAATATGCACAGGGGTAACTAACGGATTTGCTGGAATAAAATTTTCAGGATCCCCTAATAATCGAGGTTCTAGTAAGTTTAATATAATAAAAACAAATATTGTCACTATTATCCCTATAATATCTTTTAATGAAAAATATGGATGGAAGGGGATTTTATCATAATTACTATTTAATCCTAAAGGATTGTTTGATCCAGTTTGATGTAAAAACAGTAAATGTACTATTGTTATAGCTGCAATAATAAAAGGAAGTAAAAAGTGTAAGGTAAAAAATCGAGTTAAAGTAGCATTATCAATTGAAAAACCCCCTCACAATCATGTTACTAAATTATTACCTAGGTAAGGTACTGCTGAAAGTAAATTAGTAATAACTGTTGCACCTCATAAAGATATTTGCCCTCAGGGCAAAACATAACCTAAAAAGGCTGTTCCTATAATAATTAGTAGTAATAGCACTCCGATTCTTCAAGTTATTATTAACTTATAAGATCCATAATATATTCCTCGGCCAATATGCATGTATAAGCAAATGAAAAATAATGATGCCCCATTAGCGTGTATATTACGTAATAATCATCCATAATTTACATCTCGGGTAATATGAATTACTCTGTTAAATGCTATTTCAATGTTAGCAGTATATTGTATAGCTAAAAAAATTCCCGTTGTTAATTGAATTAGTAAACATACTCCTAGTAAAGATCCGAAATTTCATCATAATGAAATTCTGGAAGGAGATGGTAAATCAATTAATCTTCTATTTACGATTTTAAGTAAAGGGTGAATTTTACGGATTGGTGTATTCATTAGCTTATTTTTCGTATAGGCCCATCAAAAATATTTACAATATAAGTAACTCTAATTATTGTAAATAATAAGTATAAGACTGCTATTATAGTTAAATATATAGCTTGATTATTATATAATCTATTTAGTAGTATATTTTGATTGTATTCAATTATAGGATTGTAAAAATTATAAGAGTGCCTATTTATTAAAACTTCATCATTTTTATAATAAATAAGTAATATAAAAATAAATACTCTTATAATTATAAAAAGTATTTTAATTGATGTTTTAAATTTTTCATTGGAGGCTACACTAGCTATATAAATAAAAAGGACTAATGCCCCTCTTAATATAATAATAAATAAAATATAAGATATTATAAATATGTTATTATTAATTAATCCTGTGATCATAGCTACTAAAACTGTTTGTAAAATTAATAAAAATCCTATTCTTAAAGGATGTTTTATTAATGGGAGTATTAAAATTAATATTATACACATTAATAATATATATAGTATCATATCAACAGGTAGTTTATAAAAATATTAACTTTGGAAGTTAAAGAAAGTAATTTAATTTATTTTTGTTGAAGTTTTAAAGGTTTTCCTATTTATGATTTACAAAATCATTGTTTTATTATAAACTATTAAAACATATTTATTTTAATTCTAATTTCATAGAATATACAGTTATTACAATGTTTATTATTTCTATATTTACTTTTTGTCTTGTATTTAAACATTTACTAATAACCCTTTTAAGTATAGAGTTCCTTGTATTAACTAATTTTTTTTTATTTTTTATATTTTTAGATAACTATGGGTGTGGTTTTTATATTATTATATTATTTTTAACTTTTTCAGTTTGTGAGGCTTGTTTAGGTTTGGCAATTTTGGTTTCTTTAATTCGATGTCATGGTAATGATATAATTATGTCCCTTAATCCTTTGTTATGATAAGAATTTTAATATCTTTATTATTAACGATTCCTTTATGTTTAAATTCAGAAGCATGATTAATAGTTTTAGTATTAATAATTAATATATTATACTATATTAATATATCTTGAATATTAAATAGTTTTAGACAATTAAGATATTCTATGGGTAGTGATTTACTTTCTTTTAATATAGTTTTATTAAGATTTTGAATTATTTTATTAATAATTCTTGCTTCTAGTAATGTTTATTATCAAAATAATAAACCTGATTATTTTTTATTATTATGTTTAATATTATTAATGACCCTTTTAGGGGCATTTATATGTTTAAACATATTTGTGTTTTATATTATATTTGAATTTTCTCTGATCCCCACCCTTTTTCTTGTTTTTGGGTGGGGGTATCAGCCAGAGCGTTTAATAGCTGGTTATTACTTCTTATTTTATACTTTATTTGCTTCACTTCCTTTGCTTGTTTGTATTTTTTATTTATATAGAACTTCATTTACTTTATATTTTTTTTTAATCAAGATAAATTGTAATATTTATATTTATATTTCATTGATTATAGCTTTTTTAGTTAAAATACCTTTATTTATATTCCATTTTTGGCTATTAAAGGCCCATGTTGAGGCTCCCGTGTCAGGTTCAATAATTTTGGCTGGGGTATTACTTAAATTAGGGGGTTATGGTCTTTTACGTGTTTATTATTTTATTTATGAATATTCTTATATATATAATAGTATTTTTATATGTTTAAGTTTATATAGTTTATTAATTGTTGGACTTTTATGTTTAATCCAAGTAGATATTAAGACTTTAATTGCTTATTCTTCTGTATGTCATATAGGTTTAGTGATTTGTGGTATTATAACTTTTAATACTTGGGGTATATTAGGTTCTTTAGTATTAATAATTGGTCATGGTTTATGTTCTTCTGCTTTATTTTGTTTGGCCAATATTATTTATGAGCGTACTTATAGACGAAGATTATTGATTAATAAGGGTTTGATATCAGTAATACCTTCGTTATCTTTATTATGATTTATCTCATGTATTAATAATATAGCAAGTCCTCCTTCTTTAAATCTTATAGGTGAAGTAATATTAATTAATAGTATTTTAAGTTGAAGAGTAATGAGTTGATTATTTTTAGCTTTTTCATCATTTTTAGGATGTTGTTATAGAATTTATTTATATTCTTTTGTCAATCATGGGTTTAACTATAATGGTTTATTTAATCTTTTGAATGTTACTTTTCGTGAGTACATACTAATTATTTTTCATTTAGTACCTTTAAATATAATGATTTTAAAGGCTGATTTTGTTTTAATATAATTATCTAAGTAGTTTAATATAAGAATAATAATTTGTGATGTTATAGGTATAGGTTTATCTTAGGTAATTAAAATATCATTTTATGTGCTTTTAGGTATAATATTATTTATTATTGGTTTTGTTAATTTAATTTTTGGTATAGTTTTTATGTTTAATAGCTATATTATACTTATGGATTGGGAGATTTTTAATGTTAATTCTGTTAATGTGGTAATAACAATTTTATTTGATTGAATGTCTTTTTTATTTATGTCTTGTGTTTATTTTATTTCTTCTATAGTAGTATTTTATAGATACACATATATAAAATATGATAAATATAATATTCGGTTTTTATATTTAATTATAATATTTATTATTTCTATAATATTTATAATTGCAAGTCCTAATTTGATTAGAATTTTATTAGGGTGGGATGGTTTAGGCTTAGTTTCTTATGGATTAGTAGTTTATTTTCAAAATTATAAATCATATAATGCAGGTATATTAACTGTTCTTACTAATCGTATTGGTGATGTTTCAATTTTATTAGGTATTGGTTTAATAATAAATTATGGTAGATGGAATTATATTTATTATATTGATATTTGAGATAAACCAATATATTTATTAATGATTTTGATTATTTTGGCTTCTTTTACTAAAAGAGCTCAAATTCCTTTTTCTTCTTGATTACCTGCTGCAATAGCAGCTCCTACTCCAGTATCAGCACTTGTACATTCTTCTACTCTAGTTACTGCGGGGGTTTATTTATTAATTCGATTTTCTAATGTTTTTATAGGTTACGATTGTTCTTTTATAGTTATATTAGGAATAATAACTATATTTATAGCAGGGTTAGGGGCAAATTTTGAATTTGATTTAAAAAGGATTATTGCTTTAAGTACTTTAAGACAATTAGGTATAATAGTGAGTTCAGTGTTTTTAGGTTTACCTTTATTAGCCTTTTTTCATATATTAACTCATGCTTTTTTTAGGGCTTTACTTTTTTTATGTGCTGGTTTAATTATCCATTTAATATCTGATTCTCAGGATATTCGTCATATAGGAGGAATTATAAAATATGTTCCTTATACTAGAGCATGTTTTTGTGTTTCAAATTTCTCTTTATGTGGACTGCCTTTTATATCAGGATTCTATTCGAAAGATATAATCTTAGAGTCTATTAGTTTTATCCATTATAATTTATATGTTGTAATAATTTTTTATATGTCAGTAGGGTTAACTGTTATATATACTGTTCGTATATTGTATTATAGATTTTATGGGAATATAAATATATATAGTTGTCAAAATTATTATGAAGATTTTAATATAATTATACCTATATTTTTACTTACTATTTTAAGAATTGTTTCAGGTAGTATATTATGTTGATTTATTTTTCCTTTCCCATTGTTGTTAATAATACCTTTAATTATAAAAATAATAACTTTTTCTTTTATTTTTATAGGTCTTATTTTAGGTTATATATTAAATTATGTTGGTTATACAGGTGTTTTATATCCATGAGTATTATATAGTACTAGTATATTTTTAGGTAATATATGGTTTATACCACAAATAAGAAAGTATATAATTTATAATATTAGTTTTAATGTTTCAATAAATTATTATACTGTTATTGATATGGGTTGGGGAGAATACTTGGTTTCTGGAATGTTTTATAAGTATATTGTGTTTATAAATAAATATTTACTTTATTATTATAATAATAATATTAAATATTACATATTAAGCTTTATTATTATAATAATATTTTTTTTATTCTAATATTAAAATAGCTTAAATATAAAGCTTAGTATTGAAGATACTAATATAAGAATTATTCTTTTTTAATATTTATAGGATATTAATCCTTTTTCCCATTGAAAATGGAATGTTTTATATAAAACTATATAAATAAGGGAAAAACAGATTTTAACTGCTTCGAAAGGTAGTTAGCAGCTTCTTTCGGATTTCTTCATTCCCTTTTAATAGGACCCTAAGGTCAATACATTTATTAACAGTAAATTGCCTCTATTTTGGCTTCAATTAATTAATAAGTAAGGAGAATAAAATCTCTTATTTTTAGGTCGAAACTAAAGGTAATATTTACTTCACTACTTTTAATGAGGTAGACTTTATAGTACTTTTTAATTGCAAATTAAATGTTATTATTAACTACAACCCCTTATTTTCCTTAGGGTATTTAATTTGTTATTTATTTAGCTCATTCTAAAACACCATTATTCCATTCATGGTAAAGTCCTATAATTAAGGTTAACAAAAACATGTTTATAGTAATAATTCAATTATGTAAAATTCTATATTTTAGAGTAATAATTATAGGCAAAATAATAGCAATTTCTACGTCGAAAATTAGAAATAGTACTGCAATTAAAAAGAATTGTAATGAAAATGGCATTCGGGCAGATCTTTTTGGGTCAAATCCGCATTCAAATGGGGATATTTTTTCTCGATCTATAATTATCTTTTTTGAAATTATGTAACATAATATTATTAATAGGATTCTAATTATTAATGGTAATATTAATATTATAAATAATATATTTATTATTCTTTCCTTATTAAAGGGCTTTTTAATTGGAAGTTAAATATACTTTTATATTAAAAGAATAACTACCTCATCAATAAATGGAAATATAAAGGAATAATCATACTACATCTACAAAATGTCAATATCAAGCAGCTGCTTCGAACCCAAAATGATGATTTCTTGAGAAGTGATATATATTATGTCGAATTAAACAAACTATTAGAAAGGTAGTTCCAATAATTACATGAATTCCATGGAATCCTGTGGCTATGTAAAATGATGATCCATATACAGAGTCTCTAATTGAAAATCTAGATTCTATATATTCGAATCCTTGTAAAATTGTAAAGTATAGGCCTAATATAACAGTAAAAATAAGTGCATGAAGTGTTTGTTTATGATTACTTAATATTAGTCTATGGTGAGCCCATGTTACTGTAATTCCTGAACTTAATAGAACTATTGTATTAAGTAAAGGGATTTGTATAGGGTTAAATACTACAATACCTGAGGGGGGCCATACTATTCCGATTTCAGGGGTTGGTGATAATCTTCTATGGAAAAACCCTCAGAAGAATGAAATAAAAAAGAATACTTCTGAGATAATAAATAAAATTATCCCTCATTTTAATCCTATTGTAACTTTAATAGTATGTTTACCTTGATAAGTTGCTTCTCGAGTAATATCTCGTCATCATTGAATTATAGTTAACAATGTGATTATGATACCTATCGTGAAAAGTAATATATTATTTATATGGAATCATATAATTATTCCTGATGTTAAAGTTATTGCTCCAATTGATCCAGTTAAAGGTCATGGGCTATAATCTACTAAATGATAAGGGTGATTTCTATTGATTTTCATATTATACTTCTCTAGAATATAATGTTCTTAAAATAGTAAATACATAGGCTTGAATGAGTGCGACAGCGGTTTCAAATAATATTAATATTATTTGAATTAATATCAATATTATTATTAATAATATTGAAGAGTTTATAATATTATTTCCTAATAATCTTATTAATATATGTCCTGCAACTATATTTGCTATTAATCGAACAGCTAAAGATCCTGGTCGAATAATATTGCTTGTTGTTTCAATAATTACTATAAAAGGTATTAATAAGGGAGGGGTACCCATTGGAATTAAATGTGCTAATATTTTTTGTGTTAAATTAATTCATCTAAATAATATAATTCTTAATCATAGAGGGAGGGCTAATGATAACGAAAATACTAAGTGTCTTGATCTTGTAAAAATGTAAGGAATTAGCCCAAATAAATTATTTATTAAAATAAATATAAATAAAGATACAAATACTAAATCAAATCCTTTGGATTTATCTCCTAAAAGAACCTTGAATTCTATATTAAGTTTTATATAAATTCTATTAATTAAGGATATAAATCGGGATGGTAAAAAGTAGTAATTTATGGGAATAATTATCAGAATAATAACTATTCTTACTCAATTTAGTGATAATATTATGGATGTTGAGGGGTCAAATGTTGAAAATAAATTAGTTATCATTTTCACTTAGGTATTTTAGGGTTTATAATTTTAATATGTGTTATTGTTATATGTATATTTATTATAAAATAATTAATTATTATAATAATTATAAATATAATAATAATTAATATAAATAAAGTAGTTCACCATATAGGTCTTATTTGGGGGATAGAAAAATATCTTAGATATTTTTAATTTGACAAATTAATGTTTTAAATTAAACTAATTTTTCCCATTAAGAGTAGATATTACTTACTATATTACGGTTTAAGAGACCGGTGCTTATTGTTTCAGCCACTTAATGAATTAGAGTTTAATCATTTAATGAAATGACTTATATTAACAGCTTCAATTACAATTGGTATAAATCTGTGATTGGCTCCACAAATTTCAGAGCATTGCCCAAATATAAGAGTAGGACGGTTGATTGTAAATGACCCTTGATTTAATCGTCCTGGGGTAGCATCAATTTTAACTCCTAGGGCGGGGATTGTTCATGAATGAATTACATCAGAAGCTGTTACTAGAATACGAATTTGAGAGTTAATTGGCAGTACAATTCGATTATCTACTTCTAATAAACGGAATTCGTTATTTTCTAATATATTAGAAGGTTTTATATATGAATCGAATTCAATTTTATTGAAGTCTGAATATTCATAGGATCAGTATCATTGGTGTCCAATAGCTTTAATTGTTATTAGAGGGTTATTAATTTCGTCTATTAAATAAAGAATTCGTAGAGATGGTAGTGCAATAAATAGTAATGTTAGGGCTGGTAAAATAGTTCATACAAGTTCAATTGTTTGTCCATTTAATATATAGCGATTAATTAATTTGTTATTAAACATGTTTAATATAAAATATATGACTATGATAGTAATTATAATTAAAATTATTATAGTATGATCATGGAAAAATGTTAATTGTTCTATTAATGGGGAATTTCTATCTTGAAGGGAAAAATTTGATCATGTTGCCATTTCTAATAAAAGAATATTCTTTATAAATGAATCTTAAGTTCATGGCATTTTTCTGCCATATTAGAAGGAATAAATGATAGGTAGTTCATTATATGAGTGTTCTGAGGGTGGAGTTTTTTGTAGTCATTCAATATTTGATCTTATATGTTGGGAAAATAATACTATACGTTTAACTACTAATCTTTCTCATAATAATATTACAAATATAATTACTCTAATTAAAGAAATTGTTGATCCTACTGTTGATATAACATTTCATGATATATATATATCTGGATAATCAGAGTATCGACGAGGTATACCACTTAACCCTAAGAAGTGTTGGGGAAAAAATGTTAGATTTACTCCAGTAAATATTGTTAAAAATTGAATTTTTAACCATTTTGGATTTAAAGTTAATCCGGTGAATAAGGGGTATCATTGAATAAAACCTCCTATAATGGCAAATACAGCTCCTATAGATAAGACATAATGGAAATGGGCTACAACATAATATGTATCATGTAATACAATATCAATAGATGAGTTTGCCAGAATTACTCCGGTTAATCCTCCAATAGTAAACAAGAATACAAATCCTAATGCCCATAAACATGAGGGGGAAAAGTTAATTACTCTACCATGTAAAGTGGCTAATCATCTGAAAATTTTAATTCCTGTTGGTACAGCAATAATTATGGTAGCTGAGGTAAAATATGCCCGGGTGTCTACATCTATACCAATAGTAAATATATGATGAGCTCATACAATAAATCCCAGCAATCCAATTGCTATTATTGCATAAATTATTCCTAGAGATCCAAATGCTTCATTTTTTCCTCTTTCTTTTCTAATAATATGGGAGATTAATCCAAATCCAGGAAGGATTAGAATGTAGACTTCAGGGTGTCCAAAAAATCAAAATAAATGCTGGTATAGAATAGGGTCTCCCCCTCCTGCGGGATCAAAGAAAGATGTATTGAAGTTACGGTCAGTTAATAATATAGTAATAGCCCCTGCTAATACAGGTAATGATAACAGTAGTAATAAGGCGGTAATTCCTACTGATCATACAAATAAAGGAATTCGTTCAGGTGTTATACCTACTGGTCGTATGTTGATAATTGTTGAAATGAAATTTACTGCTCCTAAAATTGATGAAATACCTGCGAGGTGTAATGAAAAGATTGCTAAATCTACTGAAGCCCCTCTATGAGCAATATTTGATGAAAGAGGGGGGTAAACTGTTCATCCTGTTCCTGCACCTTTTTCTACAATTCTTCTTATTAATAATAATGTGAGTGATGGGGGTAAAAGTCAAAATCTTATATTATTTATACGGGGGAATGCCATGTCTGGGGCCCCAATTATTAAAGGAATTAATCAGTTCCCGAAACCCCCGATTATTACAGGCATAACTATAAAGAAAATTATAACAAATGCATGGGCTGTAACAATAGTGTTATAGATTTGATCATCCCCAATAAATGATCCTGGTTGACCTAATTCAATACGAATTAATCATCTTAAAGAAGTTCCTAATATTCCTGATCAGATGCCGAATATAAAATATATTGTTCCAATATCTTTATGATTTGTAGAGAATAATCATTTATTCATAATTTTAATAGAATGGCTGAAGTTTTAGGCTGTAAATTGTAAATTTATATATGAATTTATAATTCTTCTATTAAATTAGTTTTATAGTCAATATATGATATTAGACTGCAATTCTAAAGTAGTATAAATAAATATACTAAAGCTTAAGGTTTAAATATTTCCTTATAATTAACTTTGAAGGTTAATAGTTTAATTAACTTAAAACTTTATATAATAATATATATAGCTGCTGGTATAATCATATTTACAATAAATATGATTGTTAATATAAATTTATATCTATAATACTTAATTATCCAGTTGTTTATTGAATAATGTATTAAAAATATAGGTCTTATTATTCGGATATAATAAAATAAAGTTAATAATGAACATATAATTATAATTACAATTATAAATTGTATATTTATAATTGTAAATCTTTTAATAACCATTCATTTTATGTAAAATCCTGTAAATGGGGGCATTCCTCCTATGCTTATTATATTAATCAATAAAGTTATTTTTCTTACTAATGTTCTTGCTGTTATTCTAATTTGATTAATATAATATAATTTATAATAATTCAGTCATATTATTAAAGGGATTGTAATAATAATGTATATTATTATATATAAAATTCATAGGTTTTTGTTAATAATAATACATCTTATCATTCATCCTATATGGTTTATAGAAGAATAAGCTATTATTTTACGTAAAGAAGTATGATTGAGCCCCCCTATTGCCCCTATAATAACAGAAGTAATAATTAATACTATTATAATAATAGTTGGGTTAATTAAGGATATAGTGAATAAAAGGGGAATTTTTTGTAAAGTTATTAATATTAAACATTTAATTCAGTTTATTTTATTTATAACTTCTGGTATTCAGAAGTGAAAGGGGGGTACCCCTATTTTAATAGCTATTCTTATAATTAAAATATTACTTATAATAGTATTAATTATTATTTCTGTTATTATAAGGGTATTAGTAATAAGAATTATACATAATAAAATTATAGACCCTATTCTTTGAATAAGAAAGTACATTATACATCTTTCCGAGGTTAGATGATTTTTAACTTTATAAATTATAGGAATAAAGGCTATTATATTAATTTCTAATCCAATTCAAATATTAATTCAGTTATTTGAGTTTAAAATTATTATTACTCTCATAGTAATGATTGTGATGAATATAGTTATTCTAGAATTTTTAATTAAAAAGAAGAAGATTAGTACTTCTATAGTTAGGGTATGGGCCTAAAAGCTTAAATTAGCTTATCTTTTTATATATGTATATTTAGTGTATATTGCACGATGAGTTTTGATCTCTTAAGTTTAGGTTAAATTCCTTAAATTACAAAAAACCTGTTTTATCGAGAGTGATGGAACGGAGGCCACCACACTGCTCAATTAATTCATATAGTTGTAAAATCTACTTTTTACAATATATAAAATCAATGAGTACGGTATTTAATATACTCGTACTAGTAATATAATTCATAATTAATGAATTAGGTGTTAACGATAGTTTATGCAAATAATGGGAAGGTTATTTATATGCATGGGGGTGCATATAAAAAACAGTAAAGACATAAAATTATGTATTTTTTATTCTATCAAAATAATCCTTTAATCAGGCACTTTACT